GGTACCAACAATTAAAAACTGTTTTCCCCTACTTGCTGCATCAAAAACTAAATCACAAGCTTCTGATAAAAAACGAGCAGTTTTAGTAAGATTTGTAATATGAATACCTTTACGCTTGGCAGAAATATAAGGTGCCATCCTAGGATTCCATTTCCTAGTACCATGACCAAAATGAACTCCCGCTTCCATCATCTCTTCCAAATTGATATTCCAATACCTTCTTGTCATTTCTCCCCCCCACTTCCGCTTTTTTTTTTTGAAAAAAAAAAAGCGACGAGGTTGCCCTGAACTAAATAATTGTTCCGATGGAACCTTTTCTTCTACCGGAGATTGGCCATGTGGATGTCGATACACAATCCAAACCCCTACCCTCTATTCGTTATTATCTTTTTTTCGATTACCCCAAAAAATGACCATAAATAAAGAGTTTTTTTTATTTTAATTAAAAAAAAAAGTATGAATCCACTTTTAGGAATCATTAAATCCTCGAAATGATTGTTCTGATGTATCATGAAACTTCTTTGAAATGGAAGAATCAAATAATTCTCTGTGGTGGAACAAAATATCTCCGATTTCCCCCTCGAAAAAATTCTTCTTTTTGGTTTTCAAAGGAATGTTCTTATGTTGCCTTGAACGATGCACTAATCCTTTGAATCCGGTACCAACGGGTATCATCCCTCCTATAACAACGTTCTCTTTTAGGCCTTTCAACCAATCGATACGGCCCCGGAGAGCAGCTTTGGCTAAAACTCGAGCAGTTTCTTGAAAACTCGCTTCAGATATGAAACTTTGAGTATTCAAAGATGCCCTTGTTATTCCCAATAGGATGGCGCGGTAACAGATCGATTCTTCCAAAGCGCGCCCCGTTCGCGCCGCTCGCAACAATCCAATTAGTTCTCCAGGTAAAAAAACATTCGACATTCCATCCTCTGAAACCAACACCTTTGATGTTATTTGGCGTACAATAATTTCTATGTGCCTATTATGGATTTGCACCCCCTGGGATCGATAAACCTTTTGGATCTTATTAACCAAAGATATACGACTTTGCACTATAGTTAGTTCAGCCCCAATCAAGAATCCCCAAGGAATTCCAAGAATTTTTTTTATATGCTCGTTCCAACCCTCAATTCTTTTTTCTAGGTTCATCGATATTGAATCAATTGAACGCACTTCTAACACTTGTTCCACTTTTGGAAGACCCTGCGTTATATCACCGGATCTCGATTTTTCATATATAAATGTAACTAATGTATCTCCTTCGTAAAGGATTTCTCCATAATGACCATGAACAGTTGCTCCTGGAGTGGCCAAATAAGGCTTGGCGGATCTTATTACTACAGAGTCAACTTGAACAATCAAAACTTGACCCGATTTGAGATGGGGTCCGTTTTTGGATATACATACATTTTCACAAATAAACTGTCCAAGACTAATTATTGTGGATCTTTCTTCAAAATAATTATGATAATAATTATGATGGAGAAAATACCAATTCAAATTGAATGAATTCAAAACGATGTTACTGCATGAATCGGGATTCAAAATTCTCCCATTTTCATCCATTAAATAATAGTTAATTACTTGAAAAGTCTGTTTTAAATTTTCAAGTTGCAAATATTTAGTTACCAAAATAGGATTATGAGTTATTAAATAGTAAAATGAATAAAAATTCACAAATTGAAGGACTGTTCCTAAAGGGCCAATCGAATTCCTAATTTTAATTATAGGATCTTTTTTAATTGATTCTTTTATCACATTGTGATATTTTCCAGCGTTGAATGGACCCATTCGGAAACAATTAGATGATGACAAAATTATCAAAGATGGACATTCCTTATTTTTATTTAACAACGTGCGAATAGTTCCTTGATTTTGGCTAAGTAATTGTTGAATTTTTGTCTTGGAATAAAAGGGATTGCTATTGGTGTGATCTGACACATTATCTGAATCTGAGATCAATCCTGAGCCTGAGGGATCATTCCTTTTTCTGAGATACGAAATAGGGAATTTCACTAAGTCAATTCTTAGGAAATCTCGAATCAGACCATTTGTACTTACTTCAACAAAGGAAGTATGAGCCTCTTCGATAGAAGAACTTTTTTTGTCTTGGTCCCAATTCAAAATTAAACAAGTCCGAACTAATTGAATACTTGTATCAGAAATTCCCCGAATTGGTTTGCCATTTCTGTAAACAATATAATTGACAACTCGAAGTTGCATATTATCCCTTTCTTGTAACAGATCCGGGGGGAAGAGTGTTGCTAAATTTATACCGTCCAATACTTCATATGTCACTACGGGTCGAACTAAAACAAAATACTTTTTCTTAGTAGGTGTGATCCGTTGGACATAGATCCAATTTTTCCATTTTTTGGATTCCTTAAAATTTGTTTTTCCTGTTCCTGGGGGTATCAAGATGCCACTGTGTCGGGATATCTTATCTGTCTCTCCAGGAAAATGGATATCTCCAGAAAAGATTTTCAGTTCAATCCTTTTT